CAAACGTTGAATAAGGCAGTACCTGAAGGTTCACAAGCGTCTGAATATTTATTCCATAAGGGCTTATTTGATTCAATCGTACCGCGTAATCCTTTAAAAGGCACTCTGAGTGAGTTATTTCAGCTCCATGCTTTCTTTCCTTTGACTCAAAATTAAATCAAGCGGATCCCTAAATTATCTTATTTGTGACGAGCGAGTCCTTTTTTAGTTTATAGGAATCAGATCTAAAGAATTTATTTTTATTTGGTAACATGAAATTTCAGATTTAAGAAAGAATCGTGCAGATCATTTTTTTTCTATTTTATCTTTTTATTATTTATATACTTTTTTTTATATACTCATATTATCATTTCTCACTTACATATACTTAGTAGAATTCTATATGAATTCTAGTGATTATAAAATATCTTTCTATTTCTAACAGGTAAAAATTTGAATATTAAAAAAATAGAAAAAAAAAAAATAATAATAAAAAAGAAAAAAATAATAAGTAATATAAAATAATAAGTAATATATATATTCTATATATAATATATAATAATATATATATTCTATATAGAATATATAATAATATATATATATATATAATTAATAATATATAGATATAATAGAAAATAAAAATATAAAAATAAAAAATATATTATTAAATATTAAAATATTATTATTCAAATATATTATATTTCAAATATATTATAAAAAATATATATATATATATCTACTATATATATAGAAAATAAATATTCAAAAATATATAAAAATATAAATATATCAAAATATATAAATATAATAAATAATAATAAAATAACAGGTACAAATATTAAATCGAGGTACCCATTCTATGACAACTCTCAGCAACTTACCCTCTATTTTTGTGCCTTTAGTGGGCCTAGTATTTCCGGCAATTGCAATGGCTTCTTTATTTCTTCATGTTCAAAAAAACAAGATTTTTTAGATACAGGCAGTAGGGACAAATCTCATCCATTTTTTTTAGGTCTAGAAATTTAATGAATGAATTACTCCTAAGGGTTTACATAAGAATAGTGCTAGTTGATGAGAGTTACTTTGGAAACAAAGAAAAGTCAAATTTGGGCTATTCTCCCAATTCCAATAAAATACAACCGGATCTAGTATGGGTTGGCGATCAGAACATATATGGATAGAACTTATAACGGGGTCTCGAAAAACAAGTAATTTCTGCTGGGCCTTTATCCTTTTTTTAGGTTCATTAGGCTTCTTATTAGTTGGAATTTCCAGTTACCTTGGTAGGAATTTGCTATCTTTATTTCCGTCTCAGCAAATTCTTTTTTTTCCACAAGGGCTCGTGATGTCTTTCTATGGAATCGCAGGTCTCTTTATTAGTTCCTATTTGTGGTGTACAATTTCGTGGAATGTCGGCAGTGGTTATGATCGATTTGATAGAAAAGAGGGGATAGTGTGTATTTTTCGTTGGGGATTTCCTGGAAAAAATCGTCGTATTTTTCTCCGATTCCTTATGAAAGACATTCAGTCCATCAGAATAGAAGTTAAAGAGGGCATTTATACTCGCCGTGTCCTTTATATGGAAATCAGAGGACAGGGGGCCATTCCCTTGACTCGTACTGATGAAAATTTTACTCCACGAGAAATTGAACAAAAAGCTGCGGAATTGGCCTATTTCTTGCGTGTACCAATTGAAGTATTTTAAAAAAAAAAAAGAATGAACGCTTTCTTATTCTTAAAAAATTCTTAACTTAACAAAATTCAAGAATCTTTTTTTTTTTTTTATAGATTGATAGAAAGGGCATTCCTTCGTTTCGAAACCCGACTAATATTCATTACTTGAAATACTCTTTCATGTATTCATCGAAAGGGGCAATTTCTTCGAATTTTAGCAATTGGTATCTTTGGAAAAAATCTTTTTTCGAATTGGAAGCGAACTCTTTCTCTTTCTTAGTCGATTTCTGTATTCTTTCTGACTAACTCCCAAATTAAATTGCAAATAAAAAAACGTGGGAATAGGTTTGATTTATAGGCTCTCTGACTTGTAATAGAACTTATGCTTGATAGAAACATTATTATCATATAGAGTTGACGAATGAGGTGAAGCTGAGTTCAGTAAAGACGAAAAATGGAAAAAAAAAAAGCATTCGTTCCCCTTCTATATCTTACATCTATAGTCTTTTTGCCCTGGTGCATCTCTTTCTCATTTAAGAAAAGTCTGGAATCTTGGGTTACTAATTGGTGGAATACTAGGCAATCCGAAATTTTCTTGAATGATATTCAAGAAAAGAGTATTCTAAAAAAATTCATAGAATTAGAGGAACTCTTCCTCTTGGATGAAATGATAAAAGGATACCCGGAAACACGTCTACAAAACCTTCATGTGGGAATCTACAAAGAAACGCTCCAATTGATCAAAACGCACAACGAAGATCATATCCATACGATTTTGCACTTCTCTACAAATATAATCTGTTTTGTTATTCTAAGTGGTTATTCTATTCTAGGTAATCAAGAACTTATTAGTCTTAACTCTTGGGTTCAAGAATTCCTATATAACTTAAGCGACACAATAAAAGCTTTTTCCATTCTTTTATTAACCGATTTATGTATAGGATTCCATTCGACCCATGGTTGGGAACTAATGATTGGTTCTATCTATAAAGATTTTGGATTTGCTCATAATGATCAAATTATATCCGGTCTTGTTTCCACTTTTCCAGTCATTTTAGATACAATTTTTAAATATTGGATTTTTCGTTATTTAAATCGTGTATCTCCGTCACTTGTAGTGATTTATCATTCAATGAATGACTGAAAAAATAATCCACTAATCCAATTATAAAGTTTGTTAGTTTGTACAAAAGCTAAACATTCAAAAATTTTGATTTTCTTTCTACTCATCCAGGCTCCTATATTCCGGTAAAATTATTTCAGTAAATAGCAGAATCGTGGATAGGGAACTATACCAGTGACCTACCTAATCTTATTGTAGAAATTTTCAGGATAAATGATTGGAACATGCAAACTAGAAATGCCTTTTCTTGGATAAAGGAAGAGATGACTCGATCCATTTCCGTATTGCTCATGATATATATAATAACCCGAGCACCCATTTCAAATGCCTATCCCATTTTTGCACAGCAGGGTTATGAAAATCCGCGAGAAGCAACTGGCCGTATTGTATGCGCCAATTGCCATTTAGCTAATAAACCCGTAGATATCGAGGTCCCACAAGCAGTACTTCCTGATACTGTATTTGAAGCAGTTGTTCGAATTCCTTATGATATGCAAGTGAAACAAGTTCTCGCTAATGGTAAAAAGGGGGCTTTGAATGTGGGGGCTGTTCTTATTTTACCAGAGGGGTTTGAATTGGCTCCCCCCGATCGTATTTCGCCCGAGATTAAAGAAAAGATAAGCAATCTGTCTTTTCAAAGCTATCGCCCCACTAAAAAAAATATTCTTGTGGTAGGCCCCGTTCCTGGTCAGAAATATAGTGAAATCACCTTTCCTATTCTTTCCCCCGATCCCACTACTAAGAGAGATGTTCACTTCTTAAAATATCCCATATACGTAGGCGGGAACAAGGGAAGGGGCCAGATTTATCCCGACGGAAGCAAGAGTAATAATAATGTTTATAATGCTACAGCCGCGGGTATAGTCAAAAAAATCATACGAAAAGAAAAAGGGGGGTACGAAATAACTATAGTGGATGCATCGGATGGACGTGAAGTGATTGATATTATACCTCCAGGACCAGAACTTCTTGTTTCAGAGGGTGAATCCATCAAACTTGATCAACCATTAACGAGTAATCCTAATGTGGGTGGATTTGGTCAGGGGGATGCGGAAATAGTACTTCAAGATCCGTTACGTGTCCAAGGTCTCTTGTTCTTCTTGGCGTCTGTTATTTTAGCACAAATCTTTTTGGTTCTTAAAAAGAAACAGTTTGAGAAGATTCAATTGTTCGAAATGAATTTCTAGGTTCGCGGATTTATCAACATATTAAGTTCGTAAAAAGAACTAAATTCTTTTTTGAAAAATTATGTAATTCTGTATAATCAAAAAATTCTGAAAAGCCCTTTGCTTGTTTCTATTCTTTTTCTACCATATCATATTTAGCGAATTCCTTGTACCGTAGTACTAGTCAGTCATAATATGTATATTATGAAGAAAACTATTTGACTTTTTCTTTGTTTTTTTCAACCCCAATAAAAAAAAATTGGAAGGGTATGATTATATCACTGTTTTCAGATTTCAATGTTATAGAATATAAATGTACTAGAAAATGCATAGAATTAATATTTAATATTCTTTAAGAATATAATAAAATTCGACTAGATACTAAACATAAGAAAAAAAAAAGTGCAGAATATTAAGCAAAATAGAAATGGGGAACCGGGATTCTAGGAGGGATTATTTGTCTTCCTAGAATCCTTCTTGCTTGTATCGAAATAATATACGACGTTTTCATATAATAATCCTTCTTGATCCCGTTCGTCAAAGAATCCTATTCTTACATTATATTTTTTCCGAGTTTTTAAGTTTTTATTAAAACCCTTATCTTATATCTTATAATATTTCATTTTTATATCTTATAATATTTAATATTTTTTTTTTGCATCTAAAAAATAGTGGAGTAGTGAACAAACAAAAAAGAGAGGGAATTTTATTGAGCAAATAGAACTTCTTCACTGAACTTGTTTATAAAAAAATTCAACCCTGATAAAATCAAAATATTAGATACTCAATTAGAGTAAGATTCTATTAGTATGGAAAGGGTTCGGTTCGCATGATATCTGCTCGATAACGATAAAATAGAATAATAATGATATATAAAAATAATGATATATAAATAATATATAAATAAGAAATATATAATTATATAAAATATATAATGAATTATAGAATTTATAATCTATTTTATATAATTATATTTATATTGTGTTGTGCTACCCGTAAATCAAGCGATTCCTTCTTTTTTTTTTTACTTTTCTACTTTTACTCATTTTCTTTCTTTT